CGATTACTAGTTCCATAGGAAGAATTCCTTTCCCATTTAATATTTCTCAACAAAAACTTCTCTCATTCATCAGCTACCCCGCGGATCTATTCCAAATTTATGAATTGTTCCATGGATTTTGATATTTCGATTGTATGGCGTGGTGTATACACGTTATGCAAACAGAAGGTATGGTTACTCTACTCTATTTTTTCATGGAATGATTATTCCATTCTTTTTTCTCTTTGGATCATAACCAAATCAAAACTTCTCGAGTTATCAGAATCTGTAGTAAAAAAAGTCCTTGGTTATTTAACTTAGATGAAATAGTAATAGTTCCGCTCATTGGTATACTACAAAAATGGGAATGAAATCAATCTGATTCCAATATCTCATATCTTTCCCAAACAAAAGGGGACAATTTAAGTGGAAAGCCCATATCTATTTAATATCTATTTATTAGAATAAAATTAGTCTGTTTTTATGTTATTTCGTACTGTATAATTCCTTTGCTTTGTTTGTGGGATCATTTTCCCCGAGGGGTAATGAAAAGAATTCTGGAATGGATTGCTAATTATGCCTAGATCTTATATAAATGGAAATTTTATTGATAAGACCTCTTCAATTGTAGCCGATATCTTATTACGAATAATTCCGACAACTTCAGGAGAAAAAAAGGCATTTACCTATTACAGAGATGGTGCGATTTGATTCTTTTTTCTTGTTTTTTTTAGCCCTCACCTCAGTCTTACGAGAAAGAGACGCGGTTCGGTATAGAAAGAGCGAAATTCTTGAAATAAACCTACGCCCGGCGAAGGTGAAGTTTGGAGATAGAACAATTCCTTCTATCGTGTATCCTCGATTGATGCAGCCTCAGATGTTTCAATTGTTGATTTGAGTATTGAGCGAAAGGTTACACCTATGGGTTCTGTATTGCGGGTCAATCCTACACTACATTAGTACCAATAGACGGCATAAGGGAAAAAGCACTACACCTAGGAATCAACAACACAAAAACTTTGTTATAAATTCCCCCTTTCCTTATCGGTATCGGGACTAACAAGAATGGTTGGGACAACAAACATCCATCTCGTTTGTACTTTGGATACCCGTATAACCATCAAAGATCGTTGAAGTGACTAATTCCTGGAAATAGAAGGCGTTGAGAACAAAGAAATTGTTGGAGTTACCATTTATATCTAACACTAATATGATTGGTGTTAAGAAAAAACCTCTTGCGGGAAGGCTGGCTAGAGATTTCTTGTAAAAATACTAGTTCCTTTCAGTTCATAATGAGATGAGAATAGTTCAGTTTTTATTCTATGGATTATTCCCCTTAGTACTATGCGCAGAAGGGAGGAGCCGTATGAGATGAAAATCTCATGTACGGTTCTGGAACGGAGATTTTTTGAATAGAATGAACGACCGTAACGGATGTTGGCTCAATCCGAAGGAAATTATGCGGAAGCTTTACAGAATTATTATGAAGCTACGCGACCAGAAATTGATCCCTATGATCGAAGTTATATACTCTATAACATAGGCCTTATACACACAAGCAATGGAGAGCATACAAAGGCTTTGGAATATTATTTCCGGGCACTAGAACGAAACCCATTCTTACCACAAGCTTTTAATAATATGGCCGTGATCTGTCATTACGTGCGACTATCTCCACTATAGAAATAAGGAAAAAAAGCAAAGATCAAATTGGCTAGTAAATACTAGAAAAAATAGGCTTTCTACATAATGCATCGTCCAAAGCAACGATTTTTATCAGCTGTAGCAAGGAAAGAGACTTCACGAGAACCAAAATAGGAAGAAAAAAAAAAATGAGTGCAGCCTATATACTATATTCTATGGATAAAGGATCAAATTGATAGAGAAAGCACCGTAAAGATCAATTAGCGAGCTATTGAGTCGATACAGTTAAGAACTGCTTACTTATGTCATGATATGGGACAAAAGTTAGGAATCAACTTATGTAATAGAGTCGATCCACTAAGGTATTGAGCAGCGGTGTAGCATCAGATCCCAAGGATAGTAAGTTCTTTTTTCTTATGGAAAAAAGTCTTTTTCAAAGATTCTATATGAATTCCATATATGAAACCGAGATAGTTACCTTTCAGAAAATTCTAACGATATTGTGGGGATACCTATGCTTCATTCTTCTGAAGGTGGGAGAAAAGATCAAACTGATTCTGATTATTGATCAAAATTAGGGTTTGAAACTTATGTAATTAACTTCTTCTGGTTAACCCAAGAAAAAATGGGATAGGTTTATGAGAAATCTAATTCAGTTAGCATAGGGTAGATTAAGATAGGACACAAAAAGAATCGATTTTTGAGCCGTATGAGATAGGAAACTCTCAAGTACGGTTCTAAGGGAAGGAACCACCTATTCCGACCGGGGAGAACAGGCCATTCTACAGGGTGATTCTGAAATTGCGGAAGCTTGGTCCGATCAAGCTGCTGAGTATTGGAAACAAGCTATAGCGCTTACTCCAGGTAATTATATTGA